TTAACATAGTAATTGTCCTTTCCTTTGTCAATTGGGGAGAGATGGCTGAGTGGACTAAAGCGTCGGATTGCTAATCCGTTGTACGAGTTTTTCGTACCGAGGGTTCGAATCCCTCTCTTTCCGTTTTCATTGATAACTTTTTATTTCCTTTTTTTAAGTTATTTTAATAGTTAAAAATGTGAAAGAGCTAAAATCCTACTAAAGAACATTTAAAAATCGAGCAAGAAAAACAAACCTTATTTCTTTTTTATTCTTCACGTCCAGGATTACGTCCCGGATCATTAGATAGGAATCCGAAGATGAATAAAGAGACAAAGAATATGACTACTGTGTAAACAAATAGTTTTAGAGTAAGCATTACATAATCTCCAAGAGTATTTTTTAGGAAAAAAAAAGAGAGTAGATCCTCCATGCGTATATTTGTTTTTTAGACTGCGTACCCTACTATATTTTAGTATAGTATATATATATATATTTTTTTTTGAAATTGCCACCAAATAAAAAAAAAATTTCAAAAAAAAAAACATTAAAAGGGGATTTTAAAATTACAAAAAATTTTCTTTTATATCCATAATTAGACATTTTGGAAGACTCCAAGAGGTCTTCCAATGGAAAAAGGTCAGAATAATGAAGTAAAATGTGGTGTTCGGAACTTATCACAGCTATATCAGAGTTTCGCTATTTGAACCAAGGGTTTATACTGTAAGATTTATATGATCTTATCGATTGTTAGAATTTTTTTTTTCCAATAAACCATAAATTTGTCTAGGACGATATTAAATACTATTTAATTCAAAATATCATCGAAAACTTACAGCAGCTTGCCAAACAAAAGCTAAGAGAAAAAAGAGAACAGGTATTACTGGCATAACATCTACGACTGGATTTAAAAAAGCGTAGGCTTCGGGCAATTTGGCGGCGAAAAAACTACTTGAAAAAAGGGTAGAATTAAGACAGATACAGATCAAACTTAATATATTAAGCATAACAAACGTTTTGTTCTTGAGGGTAATTCTATTTATTTCGATTGAGTTATTAATAAGTTGCATTATTTATAGAAGGATAAGGGAATAAAAATAAAGTAGAAAGACCAAAAAACCTTCTTTGATTTGAACTTGCCCAATCAAAAATTCTTCAACTTCAATTCTAAAATCAAAAGTGAATAGAAGAAATCATATTTTCATATAATATCTTAATTGAATTATATGTAATGATCAATAAATTCATTAGTTTAATTCTATATTTACACGTAGAAAAATTATCTCAATAATGTAATTTATTTGATAGATATTTAGACTCAAGTTGACGAACAACTAGTACCAATCTTAGTGTTTATTAATGTAAAAAATCAATGGGGCGTGGCCAAGTGGTAAGGCAACGGGTTTTGGTCCCGGTATTCGTAGGTTCGAATCCTTCCGTCCCAGAGTATATCTGTATGCACACCCAAAATAGTTTAATATTTAGTACAGACTTACTCCATATATATCATATAATATATATGGCATATAATAGAAAGATTTATATCATATCAAAAAAAATCAGAATAACGTTTATTCTTTTTTGAAAGATCTTCGGTTTATGTTTAACAGTATAATATTGAAAAAGAAAATAAAATTATTATTATTCTTACACCCATTATTTTTATATTATATGGCACTGAAAGTGCTTTTGGCTGGACATCATTTGTTCTGTTCCACTAAAGATCTCATTTTTTTTTTTGGGGGGGGGTGATGTAAACTCTATCGTACAAGATAGAGCTCGAGCAAAACGTATTTATTCGTTTATCGGAGGCCAGAATCAAGAATCTAGGGTTAGTCAAATTAATAAATGGGGACACCTTATGGAAATCGAAAGGATCCAATTCAAGCAAGTCTAAAATTCAAATTTGTTGGAATTTGTAAAAACCTTTCGATCAAATCAAAAGTGTATCACACAGGAATCAACCATTAGTATGATTGGGTGATACAAGGAAATCACAAAAAAAGGTATGTTGCTACTATTTTGATTGAAACGATTAAAGAACACCGAAGAGATGCAATGATTCAAGGCAAAGAAAGATAAAGGATCTTAGAGCAAGGAAAAACCGTTTTCAATTGTCTCAACAACAAGAACTAGATTAAAATGAAGAATCAAAATAGATTCGAAAGCTGACAGACAAAAAGAAAGGGGATTAGAAATCGCTCAATAAAGGAAATTGTTTCCTTGGGGAGTTATCCAACTTGAGTTATGAGAGTGCAAATTACAAATGATAAAGTAAAGAGAATTTTTGGTCTAATTGATTTGAGGATATATTTAACATTAGAATTCTATATCTATACATAAGATAGAACTTGAGTTTTCTTGAACCATATGAGGTGAAAACTTCTTATACGTTTCTCGTGGGGGCTTATCTACATCTATCCCAATGAGCCTTTTATCGAATCGTTGCAATATATGTTCGATCCCGAAGAGAAGGAAGAGCTCTTTGTAAAGTGGGTTTTTATGATCCGATAAAGAATCAAACCTATTTAAATGTTCCTGCTATTTTATATTTCTTTGAAAAAGGCGCTCAGCCTACAGGAACTTTCATCATGATATTTCAAAGAAGGTGGGTGTTTTTATGAACCATCACCCTAATCACCAACCAAAATTCAATTAATGAAATATATATATTTTTAATATATAGAAATTAAAGAAGGTGTGGTCCATTTTTATAGAGTTTTGTATAATCTTTTATTTTCCATTTTTTCTCCAATAGAGCGTTTTCAATTTATATAATATTTAATTTCTTATTGCTCCTACATAATGTCATCTTTTATAACGAAAAAAGTCTATTGTTATGTCAATGGGCATTTTTCAGTGGAATTTTATGAACAAATAAGAAAAGTAAAGGCTTAATCTTTTCTTTTTTACTTAGATTGATTGATATTAATTGTGGGGTTTTATATTTCATTTGTTTAATTTATTTATCTGTCTACACTCTATCTATATGTCGCTTCTATATGTAGTGCCAACCCAATATAAACCCTTAGTTTTTTTTAGTAAATTGACAAATTTCAATTTGAATTTCCATTTTTTTATTGTATTCTTTTCTCAACATTTCCATTTCTATTGACAACAGTCTATCAAATAAATATAATCTGAGCATGGATAAATGAATCTATTTATCTCCGCTCAGATTATATTAATTATATTATGTTCAAAATTGATTCTATATTTTTCTATTTTTGTTTTGCCTTTTTTAAATGTTTTGATTGCGCCGAAAAATTAAATTAATTTATTTATTGGGATTCCGATTGTATCTATACATTCTAATTTTTTTAGTTCGGGTTGCTAACTCAACGGTAGAGTACTCGGCTTTTAAGTGCGGCTAGCATCTTTTACACATTTATATGAAGCAAGGGATTCGTCTATATCATTCAGTAGAGTTTGTAAGACCGCGACTGATCCTGAAAGGAATGACTGGAAAAAAAAGCATGTCGTATCAATAGAAAATTCTAAAAATATTTCATTCTTTTTGTTTTAATTTTGGACTTGGGCGAAAATGAATTTAAGAAATTGAAACTAAATTTAAAGTTAGGTCGAGGAAATAAAGGGATAGATCCTAACTATAGGTTCCAATTATAGGAAAAGAAAAAGTAACGAGCTCCTGTTCTTAATTTTTGAATTATTACCCGATCTAATTAGACGTTAAAACTATATTAGTGCTTGACGCGGGAAAGGCTTTTCCCATGAGCGTATTATCGATTTGTTTTGAATCCTAACTATTAGCTATCTCCATTATGTAGTAGAAATAAATGTGTATAAAGAAGGCTTTATATTGATAAAGAGATCTTTTTTTAATCAAAAGAGCGACTGGATTGAAAAAATAAAGGATTTCTAACCTTTTTGTTATCTGAGAATGAACATAAACCAATTTGTCGAAAAAAGAAAGGTTAGAGAGTCCGTTTTTGAGTCGTACCTTTTTCCAAGGTATCCTATTATTAATATAATACCTTGTTTTGATTCTATCGTACTATGTATCATTTGATAACCCAATATATCCCGTCCTATTTTTGGTTCAAATCTAATTTCAAATGGCGAAATATCAAGGATTTTTAGAGCTAGATAGATCTGGGAAATATGAACTCCTATACCCGCTTATCTTTCGGGAGTATATGTATGCATTTGTTCTTGATCATGGTTTAAATAGATTGAACTTGTTAGAAAATGTGTTTTATGACAATCAATATAGTTTACTGGTTGTAAAACGTTTAATTTTTCGAATGTATCAAACGAATCATTTGATTATTTATGATAATGATTCTAACCAAAATCAAGTTTTTGGGTTCAATGCGAATTTTTATTCTCAAATGATATCAGAGGGGTTTGCAGGCATTGTGGAGATGCCATTTGCCCCACGATTAATATCTTCCTCTACGGGTAGACAAGTCGTAAAGTTTTCTAATTTACGATCCATTCATTCAATATTTCCTTTTTTAGAAGACAAATTTACACATTTAACTTATGTATCAGATGTACTAATACCCTATCCGATTCATCTGGAAATCTTAGTTCAAACCCTTCGCTGTTGGGTAAAAGATGCCTCTTCTTTGCATTTATTAGGGCTTTTTCTTCACGAGTATTATAATTGTAATAGTTTTATTATTACAAAAAAATTTCCAAATAAATCTTTTTCTATTTTTTCAAGGAGTAATCTAAGATTTGTCTTGTTCCTGTATAATTCTCATGTTTGTGAATACGAATCTGTTTTACTTTTTCTCCGCAACCAATCTTCTCATTTACGATTAACATCTTCTGGTGTCTTTTTTGAGCGAATATTTTTCTATGGAAAAATAAAGCATCCTGTAAAAGAAGTCTTTGCTAATGATTTTACGATTGGCCTATGGCTCCTTCAGGATCTTTTCATTCATTATTTTAGACATCAAGGAAAATCCATTCTTGCTTCAACGGATACACCTCTTTTGATGAAAAAATGGAAATATTACTTTGTCCATTTATGGCAATGGCATTTTTATGTG